AAGGTTCCTTGACCAACCACAGGTTTCCCTGAAAATCCTTAAAGACGTTCACAAAATATTCTATTTTTCCATAGAAAGAGATTCGTTCATTAAAAACTCCAAAAGATGTTGATCGTAAATAAGAAGATTGGTTACGTAAAAAGAATAAAACAGATTCATATTCCCCTACATGAAAATTATATAAGAATAAGAATAACCTTTCATCTCTTTTTGAAAAAGAGGAACTGGCTTTTTTTAGCCTAATAAGAGTATTCCAATTACAATACTCGTTGAGAAAAAACCTTACTAAATGCAAAGAAGAAGCATCTTTTAACCAATAGCGAAGAGTTTGAACCAAGATTTCGACGTGGACAGAGTAGGGTATTAGGATATCTAATACAAGATTTAGATGTGGAAAATTTTCTTCTAAAAAAGGAAATACTGAATGAATCGATCGTAAATTGTGAGATTTTACTATATTTTTCCTTTCTAGACACGATATTAATCGTAGAGAAAATGGAATTTCCACAATCAAAGCAAACCCCTCTGATAAAATTGGAGAATATAAATTCTTGTTGAGCGCCAAAAAAAGGTTTTTGTTTGAATCATTAGGAGTACTAAGAAAATGATTCTGTTGATACATTTGAGTAATTAACCGTTTCACAATCAGTAAACTGAATTTATTGACATAACCCGGATTTTCCGACAAAATTGATCTACCAAAACCATGATCATGAGCAAATGCATAAATATACTCCTGAAAGATAAGGGGATAGAGGAAGTCGTGTTGTTGAGATTTCTCTGGCTGTAAATATCTTTGGATTTCCTCCATTTGACCTTCTAGTTGAATCAAAGGGAGAAGGTTTTTGGGGTTATCAAATGATACATAGTGCGATACAGTTAAAACAAGGTATTCTAGTAAGAATAGATACCTCGGAGGCAAGTAAACTTATTAACAGATTTTCCACTCTCTCTTTTTCCATTTTTTTCATGTAATTTGTTTATACTATCTATATATAGTATAGGATACCAAGATGATTCGAAATCTTTTATTTTTAAAACCTAATCGCTCTTTTGATTTCGGAAAAAATGCTCTTTATCAATATACTGTTTCTTTTACACACACATCTCTATTCCACATATAGAAAATGCCAATAGTTAGGATTCAGTAAAAAATATAGAATCCACTCGTAGGGGGGAAGCCCTTCCCATATCAGGCACTAATACATTTTAACGTCTAATTAGATCGGGAATTATTCAAATTAAGAACAGAAGCTGGTTGCTTTTTCTTTCTGCTAATTAATTGGTAATTGAAGCCACAAGGCCCTATCCATTTATTCATTCGACCAAACTTTATTTTTTCCATTCCAAGAATTCAAACAGGGTTTTGTAACGATCCGATCAAAATGAAATATCCTCAAAATCCCCCATTGATACGACATGCTATTTTTTCCATTTATTCCCTTTCAGGATCAGTCGTGGTCTTCTAAACCACACCAATGGTATGGACAAATTTCTCACTTCATCAAAATGTGTAAAAGATTCTAATCGCACTTAAAAGCCGAATACTCTACCGTTGAGTTAGCAACCCGAAGAAAATATAGATAAAAAAAATTTAAGCAAAACAAAAAGGGGTATAAATACAATCTAAATCCATTAAATTCAATTAAAACAAAGAGAAAGGAGATTCTACGAGCTAATCAAACCATTGCACTGCACTAAAAACGCGAAAAAACAGATTTTCGAAAGCATTTGAAACATAAAAATTTGATTAAAATACAACAAATTCTTATATAATTCTTATAGAAAAAAATATACAGAATTGGAAAAATTGAGAAAGTTAGGGAACGAAAATAAATAGACCCGGTTGACCTATCAAGATAAATTATATTTCTTCGATACACTCTTGTCAATATAAATGTTGAGAAAAGAATACAGCGGAAGGGGGGTCAAAAAAACAAGCATAGAAAAATTTTACAAAATTCTATACAAATCGATACCCCCCCTTTTTTTGTATTTCTTTAATTGAATCTCATTTGATTAGACAGAAGTTCATTAAAAACTTCGGCTTTTTTGAAAAGATTCTGAACAGTTTCTGTAGGTTGAGCACCTTTCTCAAGGAAATATAGAATAACAGGAACATTTAAATAAATTTGATTCTTCATTGGATCATAAAAGCCCACTTTTTGAAGATCTTTTCCTTCTCTTCGGGATCGACTATCAATTGCAACGATTCGATAGACGGCTCATTGGGATAGATATAGATGAGCAATACCCCCCCTAGAACCGTATAGGAAGTTTTCACCTCGTACGGCTCGAGAAAAATGTTTGATTCGAGGTTATAGAATTCTAATGATATAAATGACAAATGAACCTAGAAAACCAATTAGACTATGTTTCAGTCTTTCTTCTTCTTGAAAAAACCATTCGTACTCAAAACTAATAACTCAAGTTGTATAACTCTCAAATAGCTCAAAGGAAAAATCTTTCGTCAACTTCATTTCTTGAGTGGTCTTTAGTCCCTTTTGTTTATCTCGTTTAAAATTGAAAATTCAATTTTGATTCTTTAGTCGTATCCAATTATTGAGATTTTCGATCCAGTTTAATCCAGTTTAAAGGGTCTTTCCTTGTTTTTAGATCCTTTATCCTTATTTTTAATCATTGGGTTTAGACATTACTTCGGTGCTTCTTAATCCTTTCAAAATGGCAGCAACATACCCCTTTTTGATTTCTTTCTATCAAAGAATCCCACGGCCAGGTAATTCCCCCACGATACACTTTGAATGAAGCGAAAAGGTTGATCAATTCCAACCAGTTTTGCTTTTGAATTGGAATTGGGAACTTGCTCAAATTGGATCCTTTCTATTTCTATAAATGTATATATTATATGTTATATGGAATATGGAAGATATATTTAATGGAAGATATATTTATATTTACGAAGTTGTTCCAATTGATTGGCATTTAACCCTAGACCCTTACCCCCTAGAAATGAATTAATCCTTTCGACTCGAGCTCCACCGTGGACTATTTAGAACCCAACAAAAACGAAGGATTCAAGTTTAACAGAACAAACAATGTCGAGCTAAGAGCACCCTCATCCCTAGATAAATCGAAAAATGGTGGATGTAAAAATCCACACCGGATTCTGTCCTTCAAGTCGCACGTTGCTTTCTACCACATCGTTTCAAACGAAGTTTTACCATAATATTCCTCTAAGTCGAAACCGTTATGAAATTGATTCAATCATGGAATCATGAATAGTCATTTGGTTCAGCTGTTCATAGACATCGTAATCTAGATCTTTTCTTCCGTATATGATATGGAAAGACAGTACCCTTAACACCCAATAAATAATATACCATTCCATTTAATTGAAAATTAAAAGGATTTCGAGTTGAAATTGAAAAAGTTTCCTATTTTCATTAAATTTAACAAAAATTCGATAATAAGCATTGCCTTTGATCTTATAAAGGGTAGGTCCTTCTTTTTTAATTAACTCATTTTCATTAACTCATTACTGCTTAAATTTCAAATACAAATAGATAAGATGTAAGTTGAGATTTCAATTTTGATTCTTTTCATCTTATTACGAAAATCAAAATTGAAAAAAAAAGAAAAACCATAGGGGGGGATTTTCCTATCTATCAAGAGGAATTATTAAATATTCGAACAATCTAGAATTGACATCATTTCAGTTTCAATAATTCGAATTTAAAGGAGCACAAATGGTTTTTACAAAAACCCAAAATTACTTGTCATTGAAATAGAAGGATATATATTGTATCAATGAAACATTTCCTCATTTTAGAGGATTCAATGGTATGTTTTTTGTTTAACACGGAATTGAATAATAAATCGCTTCTTGTCATTGTCATAAATCATAAAGGGAAAAAAATCAAAGGAATAAGATAAATAAACCCTGCCTCAATCGTTATTTCCAATTTTTTATTAGAGTCAAAAACGAAATATCGAAATAAAATGAGATTCAACGAATCCTTTCTAAGAAAATGGAGTCGATGCTGGGACGGAAGGATTCGAACCTCCGAATAGCGGGACCAAAACCCGTTGCCTTACCGCTTGGCCACGCCCCATTTCCTTTTTGGATGGATACCAAGAAACAATAATATTGATATTGGTTTTTTGTCAACCCCAGCCAAAAATCTCTATATTTCTATTTATAGAATACATTGATACTGGCATTTTAATACATCTAGATATATAGATATAGAAATCAAAAATTCAACAAAATTTATTGATCATTACATAGAATTCAATTAAGATATTGTATGAAAATATCATTTCTTCTATTCTCCTTTGAGAATCGGAGGCTTTTTGATTGAGTGGATGCAAAGAAAAAGAAGAATGTCTGCCTTACTTTCTTCCTTTTGCCTTATATCAAAAACTCAATTCAAAATGAAAATGCAATTATCGGCAAGAACAAAAAAAAACGTTTGTTATGCTTAATATCGTTAGTTTGATCTGTATTTCTAATTCTGCCCTTTATTGGAGTAGTTTTTTCTTCGGCAAATTGCCCGAAGCGTATGCTTTTTTGAATCCAATCGTAGATATTATGCCAGTCATACCTGTGCTTTTTTTCCTCTTAGCTTTTGTTTGGCAAGCTGCTGTAAGCTTTCGATAAGATCCTTTCGAATAATAATAATAATATTATTCTAAATTCGGCTTACGCCCATTTTCGCGTTTTTGACCCCTTTTCCAGTGAAAGACCCTAACCCCATTAGGGTTTCGCACAAAAATATATATATATATATATGCCATTATGCCATAATGACAATAGTTTTTAAATTCATTTATGACAGTTCATTTATAATTCTATAAACAACCTCATTTCTTGGTGTCAAAATGCGATATGTGTTCGAAAAATGGAAGATTTATTCTCTTTTTTTTTCAAAAAATAATTTGGAGATTGTGTAATGCTTACACTGAAACTCTTCGTTTATACCGTAGTGATATTTTTTGTTTCTCTCTTTATCTTTGGATTCCTATCTAATGATCCGGGG